ATGTATTGAACAGAGGCAAAAGCCTCAGTAACGGTCGGGCGGTAGTAAAAAGTCATAGCAAACCCTGTAGCTACTTGTACTAAAAAACAAGTGAGCGTAATTCCTCCCAGACAATAAAATATGTTGACATGAGGAGGAACGTATTTACTAGTTATATCATCTGCAATCGCCTGAATCTCGAGACGTTCTTCGAACCAATCGTAGACTTTATTGAGATAGGTAAACCAAGAGAACTCCCCTCTGAGAACCGTATATGAGAATTTCATCTCGTACGGCTCAAACAAAACCACCCCAATACTGGTATGGAATAGAAAATTGGAAACTTCTTAATTTTTTGATTCAATCTTATCTAAAAATACGAAAGAATAAAAATAAGAAAGCTTTTCTTTGTGGTTATAATTAGAATGCCAAAAAATCAAGTCGACGCGCTTATCTTTATGTTGATCGTTACAGGCCTCTTGAATCTTCTATTTACCTATTTCATTTTCTTTGATTTGTTATTTTGAGTTGTATGTAATGCAGCTTGACTTTTGTTTTCTTTATTATTGCTAGGAATTTTCTTGTTAAGACCCTATGAATCAATTGAAACCTCAGATTCATACTAGAACCACGATGATTCAATAAAACCTTCAAACTAAGTCCAAAGATTCCATGAGTAAGAATCCTTGGATCATCATTTATTCAAATTTGTGCTTTGAGTAAAATAAAAGCAGAAATGGGGAATTTGAAAGAAGAAAAATCTTGCAATTGCAAATTTTGTCTTTGGAAAAATTTTTTGAATCCGGCCAAGGGGTCTGAATATTAAGTATGAATCATAGTTCGAATACTTCGTGATCTATTTCATATATTCCGTGCTCCAGATACTCGAATGAATATCCGACGGAGTAAAGCCATCTCGATCAAGACGACAGATCTATGCTCTGTACTATCAATAGGATCAATTCGAACAAGTCGCACACTCATATTCCGGAAATACAGAAATAAAAAATTCGCGGTCGAACTACCAATCAACGAAAATCAAAATCCGATACCTAAATGCTTATTTAAAAGGTAATATTTTGTGATTCTTGTAAATTTCATTCTAATTCAGTGAAATTCCGTCCAGTAAAACGGACGAATTATAAATCTCCAAAATAATAGATAGGAATACCGCAAATAAAGCCATTGCGACTCCCATCAAAGGAGTAGTTCCCCATCCAGGAGCTACTTTACCATATTCCGAATTCAAGGGTTTCAACAACCCCCCTGCAGAAGTTCTTTTTGGACGAGCTCTAGAACTACCCTCAACTGTTTGTGTAGCCATAAATCCTATTTTGTATTGATTGAGATCTGTTGACTTTGTATACCATTCCGTTGTAAATAAACGATCTTATCATGGATCCAGTGTGGTCTTGAAATTCTATAATAATGGAAACAGCAACCCTAGTCGCCATCTCTATATCTGGGTTACTTGTAAGTTTTACTGGGTACGCCTTATATACTGCTTTTGGGCAACCCTCTCAACAACTAAGAGATCCATTCGAGGAACACGGGGACTAGTTGAAGTAGAAGTAATGGGCCTCCCAATATTGGGAGGCCCATTACTTCAATTGAGATAAAAAAAAATCATTTTGTTTTTTTAGTTGGAACTTTAGGCGGTTCTCGAAAAAAGATAGCGAAAAAAATGATCCCTAGAGTCGAGACTAAGAGGAATGTATAAACCAATGCTTCCATAAATTCGATCGTGGTTTCCAATTATAGCTTCCATACCTGTTTATTTGGGATCATCCCCCGGATTAAAGAAAAAAAGAATCAAAAAGGGCGGCGATTTAAATCCATATTTCTCCAGTACCTTATACCTTATTTTAAATAAAAAGCACAAATCGAAAATAGAAGCAGAAGTGAGAAACTAAAATAGTAGAGCAATGCTGCATCAGACTACTTGTCTTCTTGTAGTTGGATCTCCAAGTTTTTGGAATACTCCAAATTCCACTTGAGCGTCCAAATCCGGGTCAATACCAGCAAAAACATCTCTGAACAAGGTTCTAGCACCATGCCAAATGTGTCCGAAGAAGAAAAGCAGAGCAAATGAAGCGTGTCCAAACGTAAACCAGCCCCTTGGGCTGCTACGAAAAACACCATCGGATTTCAAAGTAGCACGATCTAATTCAAAAATTTCACCCAATTGAGCACGTCTAGCATATTTTTTCACAGTAGCAGGATCACTATAACTCACGCCATTCAGCTCGCCACCATAGAACTCAACGGTTACACCTACTTGTTCGACACTATACTTCGATTCTGCCCTTCGAAAAGGAACGTCGGCTCTAACAATTCCATCTCCGTCTACCAAAACAACTGGAAATGTTTCAAAAAAAGTAGGCATACGACGTACAAAAAGTTCACGCCCTTCTTTATCTCTAAATATAGGGTGTCCTAACCACCCGACAGCTATTCCATCCCCGTTATCCATTGAACCCGCTCTGAATAATCCCCCTTTCGCAGGATTATTTCCGATGTAATCATAAAAAGCTAATTTTTCAGGAATTTTAGACCAAGCTTCTGATAAACTTTGATTTTCGGCTAGTCCAGCACTGACTCTTCGATATATTTCTTGCTGAAAGTATCCCTGATCCCATTGATAACGGGTGGGACCAAATAATTCGATGGGGGTAGTTGCTGACCCATACCACATAGTTCCAGCAACAACAAACGCTGCAAAAAAGACAGCAGCGATGCTGCTGGAAAGAACGGTTTCAATATTGCCCATACGTAATCCTTTGTATAAGCGTTGTGGCGGGCGGACACTGAGATGGAATAAGCCTGCTAATATGCCCAATGTCCCTGCCGCAATATGATGAGAGGCTATTCCTCCTGGAACAAAAGGATCAAAACCTTCCACACCCCATGCTGGATTTACAGATTGTACCTTTCCAGTTAGTCCATACGGATCAGACACCCATATTCCAGGACCATACAATCCTGTTACATGAAATGTCCCAAAACCAAAGCAAGCCACTCCTGAGAGAAATAAATGAATTCCAAAGATTTTAGGCAAATCCAAAGAACGTTTTCCTGTACGGTCATCAACAAATATTGCTAGATCCCAATACACCCAATGCCAGATAGCTGCCAAGAAGCACAATCCGGAAAACACAATATGTGCCCCCGCTACACCTTCGTAACTCCAAATACCCGGATTCGTTACTGTCCCCCCTGTAATACTCCAACCACCCCATGAATCGGTTATTCCTAAACGAGTCATGAAGGGTATAACGAACATGCCTTGTCTCCACATTGGATCAAGAACTGGATCGGAGGGATCAAAAACAGCTAATTCATATAGAGCCATTGAACCGGCCCAACCCGCAACCAGGGCTGTATGCATTATATGGACAGCAATCAAACGACCGGGATCATTCAATACGACGGTATGAACACGATACCAAGGCAAACCCATGGGACTACCCCTTTATTAATAAAAAATAGACACTATGTAACTTTATTGCATTGAAAAAAACTATGCTATGTACCCCTTTTTTCAGGGGATTATCTCGAAAAAGGGATTAATATTAATATTTGTTCTATTCTTTTAGTAATAATGGAAGAGTTCGGTTCGTAGGAAAAAAGAGAAGCAGATCTATTCTATACTCGATAAGTACCAATACGCAATGGGGGTTGATTCCCTTTTCTATGAGCGAATGTATCCATATTTGGTCATCATTCAAAAGACTTATTCGTAATAATTTTCCTTTATTTTATGAACTTCGTCAATCTATGTATAAACTAAGATAACGGCCACTAGTATTAAGACAAGAAGCCCATTATTACGCTTCCACATCAAAGTGAACTAGAGTACTTAATTCTTTTTTCTTTCATTTTATGCCTATTGGTGTTCCAAAAGTACCTTATCGAAGTCCCGGGGACAAGCATCCATCTTGGGTTGACATATAGTGCGACTTGTCAGATCTATTGGGTCATATGGGATTTCCCCGTTCTCTCCCCCGATCGAGATATCCTCTGTTTCGCCCAAAAAATTGATTGAATTATCAAAAATTTGTAGCGTGAAATGCAATGAAGTGCAATTAGATCTATTTCGTGAGGAAGCATCCAGATTAATATTAGCAATAAATCAATTTTATGGTCGTCTTGGCTGGACCAATAAAATGAGGTATCCAGGCTCCGTTTAGAAAAACCCAATTGGTAATATATCTATGATTATTACTTATATCATAAACGATTCCTTTATTCGAAAAGCGATCTCAAACGTTAATCAACGGAATGCTAAATATGATGAATATGTCAAATATTTGGCGGAAGACATGAAAGAAATGAATTAAAAAAGGGGTAAGTCATAGCAAAAAAGAGACGTGGTATTGGGGTCATTTGTCTTATATGTGCAAATCAAAATCGGGCGAATCCTTACTCGGAGTAGAGCCTAAACCTAAAAAAATGGAAGAAGCCCATTCAATTCAGGAACAAGAAAATGGCATCGTGATTTTTGGATCGGATCTCGATGAAAAAATACATCAATGAAAAGTTAGTTCGATAAGTCGATAAGTTTAGTGAATTTCTTTTTTATATTAGAATATTATAGGTCTAGGAAACCGGCTAAACTCAGCGTTCTTGAAAACCGGAAGAAAAGCCCCTCGATAGAAGCGAGGAAAAAAGAAAGGAAAGGGGCTAGGAGCTACACATTGATTTGTTTTTCGCAAGTTTTGTTGAACCGTATGCATCAAAAGATGCCTGTACGGCTCCGAAAGGATACTGTTTTATCCTAATCAACCGACTTTATCGAGAAAGATTACTTTTTTTAGGTCAAATGGTTGAGAGCGATATCTCGAATCAACTTATTGGTATTATGGTATATCTCAGTATAGAGAACGAGACCAAGGATTTGTATTTATTTATCAACTCTCCTGGCGGATGGGTAATACCCGGGATAGCAATTTATGATACTATGCAATTTGTGCGACCCGATGTACAGACAATATGCATGGGATTGGCCGCCTCCATGGGGTCTTTTCTCCTGGCCGCCGGAGCAAGTACCAAACGTCTAGCATTCCCTCACGCTTGGCGCCAATGAGTTTTTTATTTGAGAGAAAAAAGAAGACTATGCCTTCGCCATATGAATTCTTAATATTAAGTAATAATAGCATGGCACTTCGAATTCGATATGAAAATTGTTAGTGTTTTTTTTTTTTCAAAATATTTGATTATGTATCGAAGCAGTAGTATGAGATAAAGAAGGGGTATTCCGAGTTTATCTTACCTATCGGAGGCCTATTGCAGCGCCACACACCTTTTTCACGCCGAAAGGTTCTTAACAATTAACAATTAACAAGATTTATGGTATGAAAGAGTACGAAAATAAAAAAAGAAGATTATTTTTGATTTATTTCTTTTTTTATTTTGATTTGAAAAAAAAAAAAAAGAAACTTTGGGATTGCTGAATCACAAAAAAAATAAATATATAAAGCAACGGAGCCATCATAGTATTTTTGAACTCCTCAAAAAAAAAGAAGGGTGGTAATTGGATCATTTACCCATCTGGGTATAATAGAACCCCCTTTTTATCCTTGTTTGATGAAGGGTAAAAAGCAAATTCCATTGGCGAGCCGTATGCAATGCGAAAAAGTGCCCGTACGGTTGTTCAATTCTATCTTTTTCTTTATCTCTTCCCCTCGCCGAATCGTGCGAGATAGAGGAACCTTTTATTATGTTATAATATATCATCAGGGTCATGATCCATCAACCTATTGGCGCTTTTTATGGGGCACAAACGGGAGAATTTATCCTGGATACGGAAGAACTACTGAGACTGCGCGAAATCCTTACAATGGTTTATGTACAAAGATCGGGCAAGCCCTTATGGGTTGTATCCGAAGACATGGAAAGGGATACTTTTATGTCAGCAACAGAAGCCCAAGCTCATGGACTTGTTGATCTTGTAGCGGTTGGATAAAACATAGCAGTCACTTCTTAAGGGTTTAATATTCTATTAAACAGAAGAAATTCATAATCATCCGGTTAGGATCGATCTAAACCAGCCCATAATGGATAATTCAGCATGCCAACTATTAAACAACTTATTAGAAACCCAAGACAGCCAATTAGAAATGTTACCAAATCCCCCGCTCTGCGGGGATGTCCTCAGCGCCGAGGAACATGTACAAGGGTGTATGTGCGACTCGTTTCAATCATGGGCTGAGACAAACCAAAAGAAAGAAACCCTTTTTTAAGTATCAATGATCAGTACCTGTGAATCGGATAGAATAGAAGAAGAAGAACTCCATTCACTATCTAAAAAAAGATCGATCTATCATATCTTTCTATTGTGTATGAAATTTATGGTTTCCACTGGCGCAAATTCCACCACCTCAATTTGCAATTAATTTAAGGTGAGAAAGAATTCCCCATTGGTAACAAATAGTTATCCATTAAGCGGGGGAAATACTATAAAAAAGCAGAAAGATTATCTTTCTACTCTTGCAAGAACGGACTAACAAGGTCAGCTACCCCACCAATCTTCATAATTAAATACCGTTACTGTATAAGGTCTATCTCGTTATGAAAGACCTATTACTAGAAAATTCATGGGTAGAGCCGAAGAGTGGTAACTGTACAAGTTACCAATAGAATTGATTAAATGAAGGAAGTGGCTCCGGTGTATAGAGAGGGCCTCACCGTTTAAGAAGTAATCATAGAGACGACGGAACCCACAATTTCTTTATCTATTTACTACTTTCGTTTTTTTTTTACTATTTTCTTTCCAATGCCTCGACAAAAGGTAAAAGCGTGGTCGGGAAGGTTAGAGTAGCAAAAGCCATTGGAATTTTGATTTTATAAATTGGAAGAGTCCGTTTTGTTATTAATAGACTAGGAAAGGGGAAAAGAATAACTGAAAGAAAGGAAATCAATTAGTTATTCATCAAAGTTTCATTTATTCAATGACCAGAATTAGACGAGGATATATAGCTCGGAGACGTAGAACAAAAATGCGTTTATTTGTATCAAGCTTTCGCGGGGCTCATTCACGACTTAGCCGAACAATTACTCAACAGAAAATAAGAGCTTTGGTTTCGGCTCATCGCGATAGAGATAGGAAAAAAAGAGATTTTCGTCGTTTGTGGATCACCCGAATAAATGCAGTAATTCGCGGAAATCTGGTATCCTATAGTTATAGTAGATTAATATACAATCTGTATAAGGCGCAGTTGGTTCTTAATCGTAAGATACTTGCACAAATAGCTATATCAAATAGGAATTGTCTTTATATGATTTCCAATGAGATTATAAAATAAGGAAATTGGAAGGAATCCATTATAATTTTTAAACGGAGTTCTCTGGAGAATGAACTCCAGTAAGAGGAAGGTAGAGTAGAAATAATATGATAAAGTCGTCAAAATGAGCGAACACGCTCAATAAAAAAAAAAGATTGATTTTATTCTTCTTTCCCAATTCTTTTTTTTTTTTTTCTTACGGCACGGCTGCTTCACAGATTTTTTGAACAAAACATCCATCTGTGTTTGAGTTCAGATTGGAATTTTTATTTAATTGAAGAGTAAGCCTATTTTTTTCTGGTTCTAAGACCGGGAGGTCTAGCGGTCAACCCACTTCTTTCAAATTGTTTCTCATTATTAAGAAAAGGTAACGAAGATAAAATACGAGCTTGTTTTATAGCAATAGTAATTAATCGTTGTTCTTTTAAGGTCAATCTATTCACCCGTCTAGATAATATTTTTCCTTGTTCACTAAGAAATCGACTAATTAAAGTCATGTTTCTATAATCAATTCGATCCCCCGATTGGATCGGGGGCAAACGCCTACGAAAAGATCGCTTGGATTTAAGAAAGAGTCGCTTGGTTTTATCCATAATTTGTTTATTCCTTATCCCTAAAATCCCATTTCGATGAAATCAAAAAATGATTTATAGAATCAATTATAGGATTTGGTTTGTCTAGATTTATTTATTTGTTTTTATTAAAATATATGAAATAATCTAGATATATATCTAGATTAGTTTTTCATGTCCCTTGGAAGGGTGACACAAAAGCACGCGGCTTGACTCTATCTATTTTTTTATCTCCCCATGAAGTGTATGCTTGTAACAATAGGGACAGAATTTTCTCAATTCCAATCGACTGGGTGTATTGTGTCGATTCTTTTGAGTAATATATCTGGAAATACCCCTTGATTCCTTATTAACACCGTTTCGAACACAACTAGTACATTCCAAAATAACCCTTACTCGGACCTCTTTACCCTTGGCCATGAACCTCCTTGGGGTTTTTGATTCACCCAACTTTTCTATTTTCCGACCCGCAACGAATAAGAAGCACGGGACAAAAAAATAGAAGTTGCTAACCACTCAAAAAAAACTTATGAAATAAAGATTTTATTGCAATCAATATAGTAAATAAATAGGAAATCAAAATAAAAAATAATAAGTAATACAAGAATTTCTAACTATATTGCTAAATCGCAGTCCAGTATTTCATTTAAGGATCTTGTAGTGGAGGATACTCTTACCCTAGCCATATTTCGATTTCCGTTTTCTTTTACCTGTCTATTTGCTTTTAACTGGATAATTAATAATTAATTTAATCGGAGCCTGAACCCGGGTTTCGCTGAGGTTGAAGCCACCTTTTTTCTTTCGCTTTCCTTCTTTCTAATTGTAAAACAAAAAAACGAAAAGAGGGGAAAGAGAGATTAGTCACAAATATTTGATTCTAGCTCTAATCTTCTTCACCCCGTTCCAGTTCAATAACTAGAATGAAAAAAAAGGAAATGTCAATGCGTCGGGGAATAAACGGTTGATTTCTATCAATAACCCTGCTAAAGACCCGAACCATAGAGTACTTAGTACCGGTGCCACGGAAAGATATGTTTTTAGATCTCGCATTGAAAATCCTCCTTCTTTTTTGTTTTTGTATTCCCTATTGGAATATATTATGGTAAGAGATGTATATGTAGTTAAAGGCCCACTTGTATTTGTGCGCGGAATCCCTAATTCAAATTGAAATGCGCAATGATTCGGTATATAAGATTTGATTTTCTTTTTTTTTTCTTAAAACAGAAAAAGGGTCACTTTACACCTGCGAATTCCCAAGAAAAATAATAATTTATTATTATTATATGGTATATGATATGAGACCAAAAACAAGAAAAGGCAAGATCCATTTTGCATATCACTAGAGGGAATAAAAAATAAGGATGTGGAAAACAAGACAGGGATTCTTTACAATGATATTGTAGGCCAATTGAAAGGGATGTAGCGCAGCTTGGTAGCGCGTTTGTTTTGGGTACAAAATGTCACGGGTTCAAATCCTGTCATCCCTACCAATTACCGCTCAGAGCAGCAGTAACGCGAGATCTTTTTTTTTTTTTTTTTCGATCGATTTCATTTTGACATACATAAATTTCTATTTTATGATATATGATAGTATACACATACAAGAATTGTTGGGGTAAAAAAAGAGAATCTCCTTATTTCCAGCCTTTTTCGTTGTGATAAGAAAGCGCTCTTAGTTCAGTTCGGTAGAACGTGGGTCTCCAAAACCCAATGTCGTAGGTTCAAATCCTACAGAGCGTGATTCCGCTCTTGTCGTCTTAGATCTAAAACCATACACACTGAACTGAAATAATTGAACAGCAATCTGAATTTGACCCTGACCTCCCCCTCGGATTAAATTAAAGAAGGGAGGGGTCAGTTAAAAAAAGAGATGTTAATTAATCAAAGGTCCAACTGATCACCACGTCTGTATTGTAAATAGGCGGTTACGAATAATCCAGCCAAAGTAATAGGAATTAGACCTAAGACGATTCCAAATAGAAAGACTTCAATCATTTGAATTTTATTTATTTTTTTTTTATTTGAAAGGTTAAAAAGAGAGGTAATATCTATTCCTAAATATTAATCTGCCTTGCCTAGGAATCTCAATAACCAATAATTGGTAATTAACGTGGTACGGTAAGGAACTAGACAATATGTGGAATACCACAGAAGGGTTTCTTTTTA